ATGGAAAAAAATTGCGTCCAATAGGACTTGAACCTATACCAAAGGTTTAGAAGACCTCTGTCCTATCCATTAGACAATGGACGCCGTTCATTCCGATTTTTTTCGTATTTTTTTTGAGTTGAAAACAAAAAAATCGGATTAGATTATATGTGACATACTTTTTTTGGAATTGTATATTCAATGATTCACTAATCGTAATCATAAGATATTACCATATTCTAGAATAGAATTCTAATAGAATATTTAGAAAAAAAAAAAGAAAGAAGCGGGTAGCGGGAATCGAACCCGCATCGTTAGCTTGGAAGGCTAGGGGTTATAGTCGACGTCGATTCAGTGCTTTGAACGTCTCTAATTCAAAACCGAACATGAAACTTTGGTTTCATTCGGCTCCTTTATGGAAGATGAGTAAATTCCTAGATCTAAGGTATGAACAAAATGAACAAAATTCTACCCATAACACCTACGTCAGCTTTTTGTTTGACTACAAACAAAACGAATCGCTTTCTAGATGATCCTTCTAGAAGAAGGTGATTCTAACAATCTTTATAGTTACTTCGTTCTCTATTTCTATTTGAGAGGATCCTAAGGAAAAGGATTTTGTTTCCACCGAGCTAAACCAATATGCCTATGTCTCTAGTAAATGAAAGTCATCGATGAATAGCTATTTTGCTCCAATTTCTTTCTTTAGACTTTAGAAAGAAAAAAGTGGAAGATTTAGTTACGATTAGAAATTGATTTTCTATCTTCAGCCATAGATCCTTTACTCATACTTATTCAATTGGAAGTTTTAGTCCAATTCAAAAATTATGTTTCGCAATTTCATAATCCAACTTTTCAATTTTTAAGTGACTCGCGGATACAAATCACGAGAATTCGTATTTTGTCTCGAATTTATCATTGAGAGGTAAAGGATTAAATCCTTTTAAGAAAAAAAGTTTTTGGTCGGAATATGAATAAAACCGAAAGACCCTTTAACTATATAAAGGGTTAATAGAACGAATCACACTTTTACCACTAAACTATACCCGCTACAATACGATTATTGTATACAAACGGCCCTTTTGTCGACTAAGGACTAAAAAATGAGAGTGTTGAACCTTTTTGCGGGGAGGAAAAGAGGCTTCATTTAATTTTAATTAAATAACTAAAGTTTTCTCTTTTCCTGAAGAAGATACGGATCAAAAAAAAAACACTAAAATCATAACAGAGCGAAAGAATCGATAGTTTCTTTTTTTGTTTGGTAAAAGATAACAAGAAAGGGAATGTAACATGGTTTTTCTTCTTATAGTTTTTCTTGTTTATTGTTGTTCTTTGAATATAAAATAAAATATTCAATTGAATATAATTAAAAGTCTTTTTGTTTTCAAATTAGATAAATCATTATTTATCTATAATTCGTTGGAATGAAAAAAAAGCCCGGCTAGGTACTGACCGGGCCGGGCCATGAGAAAAAGAAGCGCCTTTCGAACAAAATCACCACAACACAAGGGAGTCTCGCTTATTTTTTTTAGTTCGATTGTTCACGCGGTCGAGCCCATCTTTTAGATAAAGGAAATTCCTGATTTGTGGATCTCTCTATATCTAATAGAATAAGGAAAGAAGACAGAAAGCAAGATTCCTTCCATTATATGTATATGTAATTGTAATGTAGTAATTAGCTTGGGAGAGATGGCTGAGTGGACTAAAGCGTCGGATTGCTAATCCGTTGTACGAGTTATTCGTACCGAGGGTTCGAATCCCTCTCTTTCCGTTTCCGTTGATGAATTGATTTATTTTTTTTTCCAATTTTGAAAATCTTAGTGAAACGTGTGGAATAGGTAAAATCCTCAGAAAATTGGAAAATTAACCAAGGAAACCCCTTTGTATTTTGTATTTTATTCTTCACGTCCAGGATTACGCCCTGGATCATTAGATAAGAATCCAAAGATAAAGAGAGAAACAAAAAATATCACTACGGTATAAACGAAGAGTTTCAGCGTAAGCATTACACAATCTCCAAGATGATTTTTTTTTGGAAAAACAAAAGAAAATAGATCTTCCACTTTTCTACCACATATCCTATTTTCTATTCTATATTTGTCCTATTTTGACACCAAAAATTAGGTTTTTCTAGAAATGCATTGTCACAAATTCCTTTGTTTTTCATTAACAAAAAGTTGCGTTTAGATACAAATTAGATATTGCGGGAGACCCTAATAGGGTTAAGGTCTTCTACTGGAAAAGGGGTCAAAAATGAGAAAACGGGGTTAAGCCTGATTTGTGGCGACTACCCACGAATTTCAGTGTGCGAATCAAGGGCTCATACTCTAAAACTTATCTGATTTTTTGCAATTGTTAGAATTTTTTCTCGAAGAAATCGTGCATTTTCTAGGATATTATTATCCAGGATCTCATCGAAAACTTACAGCAGCTTGCCAAACAAAAGCTAAGAGAAAAAAAAGCACAGGTATGACTGGCATAACATCTACGATTGGATTCAAAAAAGCGTAGGCTTCGGGTAATTTGCCGAAGAAAAGACTACTCGAATGAAGGGGAGAATTCATACAAATACAGATCAAACTAATGATATTAAGCATAACAGACATTTTGTTCTTGCAGATAATTGTATTTTGATTGCGTTTTTGATATTTTTGATATAAGGAAAAATAAAGTAAGTAAGGTAGACAAAAAATCCTTCTTTTTCTTTGAATCCACCCAATCAAAAATCCTCGAATTCTCAAAGGAGAATAGAAGAAATCATACTTTCATACAATATCTTAATTGAATTCTATGTAATGATCAATAAATTAAGTTGAATTCTACATCTATATGTATCAAAATCTTAGTACCAATCTATTGTATAGATATATAGATATTTGGGCTGGAGTTGACAAACAACTAATACCAATATTATTGTTTCTTGATGTCGATTATAAATTGAAGAAATTGAAATGGGGCGTGGCCAAGCGGTAAGGCAACGGGTTTTGGTCCCGCTATTCGGAGGTTCGAATCCTTCCGTCCCAGTGCGTCCATTTTTATGTCCCATTATTCCCATAGAAAAAAAAAAGAAGTAGGGGGTGTGTAGGAGTTAATCCATATTAATTTAAATATGTGTGTCTGTTCAAATTTCATTAACAAATAATAAAGTTCCGTATTATATAGAAATATGTTATGAAGCCATTGTTTTTTCGTTGAATCTCATTTGATTTAGGCATTTCCTCTTTGACTCGAATGAAAAATTCGAAATCGATGGAACGATCGAGGCGGGGTGATTTATCCTATCCCTTTTATTCTTATTCATTTTATGACAAGAGTTTATTATTGAAATATTACCCAATTCTATGTTAAACCAAATACATATCAACCATATAAAAATTAAAAAATGAGGAAATGTTTAGTTTATATGACATGTATTGTTCTATTTCAAATTTTTATTTGAAATTAAAGTCAGTGATGAATCAATTCAAAAAGAAAGACCAATCTTTATCGGAAGATCAAAGGTGGCACTTATTGTCCAATTTTTTTTTTCAAATTAAATCCAATTTAATAATGATGTCTAAATAGAAAACTTTTTCAATTAGAAAGATCTTTTTAATAAATCAAATATTTTTATTTTAAATGATTTCTTGTACGTGTAATTTTTGAAAAAGTAGGAAATCCTTGAATCTATCCTATTGAGCCACTTGAAGATGCAGATTTAAAAAGCGATTCCTTTCTCTATTTTGATTTCTTTCTCTATATTATTTCTATATGTTATACATATGCTAAAAATGCTGTCTTGTTAAGACTTGTTAAGACTTTTTTCAGAAAAATAGTTCCACATATATATTCATATATAGAAGAAAAATCGAGATTACGATGTTTATATCGATGGACAGCTAAACCAATGACTATTCATGATTCCATAATTGAATCAATTCCATACCGGGTCCAAATTCAAATTAGAGGAATGTTATGGTAAAACTTCGTTTGAAACGATGTGGTAGAAAGCAACGTGCGACTTGAAGGACACGATCCGTTGTGGATTTTTACATCCACCATTTTTGATTTATCTAGGAATGAGGGTGCTCTTGGCTCGACATTGTTTGTTCTGTTACACTTGAACCCTTCGGTTTTTTTGTTGGAATAGTCCACGGTGGAGCTCGAATAGAAAGTATTAATTCATTTCTCGGGGGCAAGGATCTAGGGTTAATACCAATCAACTGGAACAACTTCGTAAAGATATGGAACATATATAGAAATCAAAAGGATCCAATTCGAGCAAGTTTCCAATTCAAAAGCAAAACTTGTTGAAATTGATCAAAAATTTTGATTCAAAGTGTATCACGTGTGAATCAAATGTCCATAGGATTCTTTGATAGAAAGAAATCAAAAAGGGGTATGTTGCTGCCATTTTGAAAGGATTACGAGGCACCGAAGTAATGTCTAAACCCAATGATTAAAAATAAGGATAAAGGATCTACGAACAAGGAAACAACCTTTATATTTATAATTTAAATAATTTAATTGTCTTGATATTCTCAATAATTGGATCAGACTAAAGAATCCAAATAGAATTTGAAATAGTTTAAATGAGACAAACAACAAACGAAAGGGAGTAAAGGCTACTCAATACATGAAATTGACTCAAAATTTTTCCTTTGAGGTATTTGAGAGTTATTCAACTTGAGTTATGAGTACGAATGGTTTCTTTTTCATTTTCAGGAAGAAAAAAAGACTGAAATCATATTTATTTTATGGGCCCATTTGTCATTTAATTTATTAGAATTGCATATATATATATAGACATGAATCATGAATCAAATCATTTTTTCTCGAGCCGTACGAGGAGAAAACTTCCTATACGGTTCTGGGGGGGGTATTGTTCATCTACATCTATCCCAATGAGCTGTCTATCGAATCGTTGCAATTGATGTTCGATCCCGAAGAGAAGGAAAAGATCTTCGGAAAGTGGGCTTTTATGATCCAATGAAGAATCAAACTTATTTAAATGTTCCTCTTATTCTATATTTCCTTGAAAAAGGTGCTCAACCCACAGGAACCGTTCAGAATCTTTTAAAGAAAGCGGAAGTTTTTAAGGAACTTCCGCCTAATCAAATGAAATTCGATTAAATTTAAATTAAAGAAATCGGTAGCGACTTGGATAAAACTTTGTCTAATTTTCTCTATTTTTTTTTATTCTTCCATTTATACTTTTTCTATCTATGTAGATTAGATATCTAGTGCGAATCCAAGACAATTTTGAATATTATTTATTGTATTGCATTGTTAAATTCTTTGAATTTAACAATGCAATTTCTTTTTTGCACTGTATTCTTTTCTCAACATTTATATTGACAACAGTGTATTGAAGAAATATAATTCATCGTGATAAGCGAATCAGGTCTATTTGTCCCATAGTTTTTTTACTGTATCTTAATCTTATTCAAACGATGCTTTCTTTGATACAAGAGATTGAAAAAAAGCTAGATAACATAAGAGATGCTCTATCTATTTTCACAATTCTGTATCTTTTTTTTATCTGATAATTTTTTGTATTTTCATCTAATCAATTCAGTTTTTTGTTTCCAATCCATTAGAAAATCTGTTTTTCTAGATTTTAGATTTGTTAACGCAATGGTTTGATTAGCTCGTATAATCTCTTTTCTCTTTGTTTAAATTCAATTAAATTGCTTTTGATTCTGATTGTATCTATACATCCCCTTGTTGAAGTTTTCTTTAATCTATATTTTATTCGGGTTGCTAACTCAACGGTAGAGTACTCGGCTTTTAAGTGCGACTAGAATCTTTTACACATTTTGATGAAGTGACGAATTCGTCCATACCATTAGTAAACTTTGGAAGACCGCGACTGATCCTGAAAAGGAATAGATGGAAAAAACAGCATGTCGCATCAATAGAGAGTTCTGAGGATATTTCATTCTTATCGGATTGGTATAAAACCTTGTTCGAATTCTTGGAACGGAACAAAAGAAAGTTGGGTCGAATGAATAAATGGATAGGGGCCCTACGACTTCAATTAATTATCAGAAAGAAAAAGCAACCGACTTTTGTTCTTAATTTGAATAATTTCCCGATCTAATTAGACGTTAAAAATAAATTAGTGCCTGGTATGGGAAGTACTTCTCCCTCGACGAGTGGATTCTATTTTTTTTTTAATGAATCCTAACTATTGACATTCTTTATTATGGAATGAAGATGTATGTGTAAAAGAAGCAGTATATTGATAAAGAAAGTTTTTTTTCCAAAATCAAAAGAGCGATCAGGTTTAAAAAATAAAAGATTTCTAACCATCTTGTTATCTTATAGCATAGACGAATTAAATGAATGGAAAAGAGAGAGGGTAGAGAATCTGTTGATAAGTTTACCTGTGCCCGGGGTATCTATTCTTACTAGAATACCGTGTTTTTACTGTATCGCACTATGTATCATTTGATAACCCCCAAAATCTTCTACCCTTGATTCAAATCGAGTTTCAAATGGAGGAAATCCAAAGATATTTACAGCTAGAGAGATCTCAACAACACGACTTCCTATATCCACTTATCTTTCAGGAGTATATTTATGTATTTGCTCATAATCGTGCTTTGAGTCGATCGATTTTGTCGGAAAATCGGGGTTATGACAGTAAATCAAGTTTACTGGTTGTGAAACGATTAATAACTCTAATATATCAACAGAATCATTTTTTGCTTTCTCCTAATGATTCTAACCAAAATCCATTTTGGGCGCGCAACAAGAATTTGTATTCTCAAATCATGTTAGAGGGGCTTTCTTTTATTGTCGAAATTCCATTTTCTCTACAATTACTATCTTGTCGAGAAGGGAAAAAGAACAAGATAGTCAAATCTCAGAATTTACGATCAATTCATTCTATATTTCCCTTTTTAGAGGATAATTTTTCACATTTAAATTTTGTGTTAGATATACTAATACCGCACTCTGCCCATGTGGAAATCTTGGTTCAAACTCTTCGCGGTTGGGTAAAAGATGCTTCTTCTTTACATTTATTACGAGTCTTTCTCGATGAATATTGTAATTGGAATAGTCTTATTATTCCAACAAAAGCCGACTCCTCTTTTTCAAAACGAAATCAAAGACTATTCTTATTCTTATATAATTCTCATGTATGTGAATATGAATCTGTTTTCGTCTTTCTACGTAACCAATCTTTTCATTTACGATCAACATCTTTTGGAGTTCTTCTTGAACGAATCTATTTCTATGTAAAAGTAGAACGTCTTGTGAACGTCTTTGTTAAGATTAACAATTTTCGGGCGAACTCGTGGTTGGTCAAGGAACCTTTCATGCATTATATTAGGTATCAAAGAAGATCCATTCTGGCTTCAAAGGGAACATCTTTTTTCATGAAAAAATGGCAATTTTATCTTGTCACTTTTTGGCAATGGCATTTTTCGCTGTGGTTTCATCCAAGAAGGATTTATATAAACCAATTATCCAATTATTCCCTTGAATTTTTGGACTATCTTTCAAGCGTGCGAATGAACCCCTCCGTGGTAC